ATGGAGTGAATGGTTTGATCAATGGATATTCGATTCTTTCTTCAATATGGAATCGATTCATACCAATTCTTCTGTATTATGTATACAGGTTTATCCTTCATCTTTTCTGAAGTTAGAAGGATTCCTCTACCAATGTAAGACAATCAACTCCATTCGTTAGAACAACTTCCATCGAGTCTCTGCACCTATCCTTTTTTATTTTCGCTTTCTGAACCTTTGTTTGTTTTCGGAAAACGTGATTTGGCTCAGGATTACCCATTTTTATTAATTCCAGGGTTTCTCTGAATTTGAAAGTTATCACTTAGTAAGTTTCCATACCAAGGCTCAATCCAATTAAGTCCGTAGCGTCTACCGATTTCGCCATATCCCCCTTTTTGAGATGAAAATCTCATTGTGATCTCGTTCCCTTTTTTCTTTTATTTATATTTTTTCTTTCATTTATAGCGGAACAGTTGAATTCATTAGATAGATGGCGATTCCTGTCTCGAAAAAGTGTTTTCTCCTCTTTGTCTTTGATTTCTTGTCTATCTTCTTTCATATTCTATATCTATAGGAGGCTCCTATTCGGTCCAATCAAAAACTATTTTATCATTTCTGTATCCGCAATTCAATATAGGTGGATACATACCCTAAACATCTGTCTCTCTTCCACTCCTTTCCCCAAAAAATTTCGAATACTTGAACGGTCGATTCTTTTTTTTTTTTTTTTTTTTTTTTTTTTTTTTTTTTTTTTTTTTATTATAAATTTAATTGTGATAAAAATTTTTTTATTATATATCGCTACATTAATTGTTATGTTCTATTATATATATATATATAATATTTAACAGTTATTTGAAATTCTATATTCTAGTCTTTAATCTTTAAATTATTAATTAATATATTCATAATCATAATAGCGAATATGAATAGCCAAGAATTTAAATAGTTAATAGCAAAATTCTGAGAGTGAATTCTTATGTATGTCGAATTTATGCTATGTGAGCCTGCTTAGCTCAGAGGTTAGAGCATCGCATTTGTAATGCGATGGTCATCGGTTCGATTCCGATAGTCGGCTTTTCTCTATTTATTTTATTCGATGTTTTACATGATTGATAATGCATCTTTGAAATCACAGAATATTGAAAAAAAAAGTGTCTTCCTCTTTTCGCAAAAGCCAATTATTTTTTATGTTATAGGAATTTCCAATTATCTAATAAAAAGAATCCTTTTCTTTTTCTATATATAGAATATAAAGATCTGGATATTTATCCAACTCATCTTTAATAGAATAATACTTCAGTAAATTTGTCTTTATTTAGAATTTAGTTCATTTTTAGTTTAGATTTATTCTGTAGAATGAAATTTCATCAATAAGAATTAATAATAATAATTAAATATAAATAAGAAGAAGGAGTCTTTATGTCGCGTTACCGAGGTCCTCGTTTCAAAAAAATACGTCGCCTGGGGGCTTTACCAGGGCTAACTAATAAAAGGCCCAGAGCTGGAAGTGATCTTAGAAACCAATCGCGTTCCGGGAAAAAATCCCAATATCGTATTCGCCTAGAAGAAAAACAAAAATTGCGTTTTCATTATGGTCTTACAGAACGACAATTACTTAAATACGTTCGTATCGCCGGAAAGGCAAAGGGGTCAACAGGTCAGGTTTTACTACAATTGCTTGAAATGCGCCTGGATAACATCCTTTTTCGGTTGGGTATGGCTCCGACTATTCCGGGAGCTCGCCAATTAGTTAACCATAGACATATTTTAGTCAATGGTCGTATAGTAGATATACCAAGTTATCGCTGCAAACCCCGAGATACTATTGCGGCGAGGGATGAACAAAAATCTAAAACTCTAATTCAAAATTCTCTCGATTCATCCCCTAATGAGGAATTGCCAAACCATTTGACTCTTCAAGCATTCCAATATAAAGGATTAGTCAATCAAATAATAGATAGTAAGTGGGTCGGTTTGAAAATAAATGAATTGTTAGTTGTAGAATATTATTCTCGTCAGACTTAAACCTAACAAAAATAAAAAAAAAAACTAATAAGAATAAGGGTTCGACCCCATTTTGCTCCCTTTCGGCGAAGTAAATTAACCTAAGGTTAAGATAAATAAGGGTTTGATCCGTATTTTTCTTTCGTTTAGGTGTCATAGACCGAGAGGGATATTTTCATTCCTTGTCTACTCTTTTCTTTAACAGTCTTTTCCGTACCACAGCCATTAGGAATAGAGAATCCATATCAAAGAAAGGTCTAACTGTTGGAATAGTCGTATCCATTGCTATTTGATCTATTGTGATTAGTAAGATCGGTAAATTAGGTGAAGGTAAGGAGAGAGAGGGATTCGAACCCTCGGTAAGCAAAAGCCTACATAGCAGTTCCAATGCTACGCCTTCAACCACTCGGCCATCTCTCCTACATAATGATTCTGATCAAAAACCGAAAATCGAGTGAATAGTGAATCATTCATATTAGATTATTGGGTAGGTACAAGCAATCAATTCTAACTA